CCCCTTTTTTGTATTTCCTTAATTTATTTCCTTAATTGAATTTCGTAGGACAAAGTTCCTTAAAAACCTCTGCCTTCTTTAAAATATCCTGAACAGTTTCTGTAGGTTGAGCCCCTTTTTCAAGGAAATATAAAATAGCAGGAACATTTAAATAAGTTTGATTCTTTATCGGATCATAAAAACCTACTTTCTGAAGATCTTTTCCTTCTCTTCGGGATCGAACATCAATTGCAACGATTCGATAGACGGCTCATTGGGATAGATATAGATAAACAACACCCCCCCTAGAAACGTATAGGAAGCTTTCTCCTCGTACGGCTCGAGAAAAATGATTGATTCGAAGTTTTGTCTCTCTATGGAATTCTATATCTAAGAAATGACAACTGGATCCATAAAATGATCAAAGCAATTCAAGATGTAAGTCTTTTTTTCTTCGTTCTTCCTTAAAATGAAAAAGAAACCATTCGTACTCTCATAACTCAAGTTGGATAACTTTCAAACAGTTCAAAGGAAAATCTTTCGACAATTTCATTTATTGAGCGGTCTTTCCTCCTTTTTTGTTTGTCTCGTTTAAAATTAGATTCTTCAGTCTGATCCAGTTATTAAGACAATTAAAAAGGTGTTTCCTTATTCTGGGATCCTTTATCTTTGGTTTATTTTAAATCATTGGGTTTAAACATTACTTCGGTGCTTTTTAATCCTTTCAAAATGGCAGCAACATACCCTTTTTGCGATTTCTATGAAAGAATCCTACAAGATGATGGATTCCCTCGTGAAACACTTTGGATCGAAAAAGTGTGATCAATTCCAATAAATTTTTTAATTTGAAACTTGCTCGAATTGGATTCTTTCGATTTCCATACCTAAGATATATTTACGAAGTTGTTTCCATTTTTTTATTGATTGGCATTAACCCTAGACCCTTGCCCCGAGAAAGAAATTAATACTTTCTACTCGAGCTCCATCATGGACTATTTACATTCCAAGACAACAAAAAACGAGGGGTTCTAGTGAAACAGAACCAATGATGTCGAGCTAAGAGCACCTTCATTCCTACAAAAAATGGTGGATGTACAAATCCACAACGGATCGTGTCCTTCAAGTCGCACGTTGCTTTCTACCACATCGTTTCAAACGAAGTTTTACCATAACATTCCTCTAAGAACCGGTATGGAATTGATTCAATTATGGAATCATGAATAGTCATTGGTTGGGCTGATGTATAAACACCATAATCTATAGTATTTTCTATATCTATAGTATATAGATATAGGTGGATAAAGATTTTTCTGAAGAAGTCTTAGTAAGACCCCATCGCTAATATTAATTAATAACTAATATTAATTAATAAATAGAAATATATATAATATTTAATAAATAGAAATATATATAATATATAATAATAATATATAATATAATATATAATAATTTTTGTTCTTTTTTTTATTTTTATATATTTTATAATATATAAGATATATAAATAATAATATATAAGACGAATAAATATAAGACGAATAAACGAATTCTTTTTGATTCTGCATCTTCACGTGACTTAATAGGAGAGAAAGATTCAGCTTCTAAGGAATGATTAAAACTATTTATCTTTCGAAATTTATTCGAAATTTCGAAAGTTCCCCTTTCGACATCATTATTCCAAGAAAATTTGATAATTAAAAAGAACTTTTAATCATCTTAGGAAAAAAGATAAGTCTTTTTTTTTCATCTGATTGATAAAATCCAAAGAATGGGGAGGGTTTCGTATCTATCAATTCAATCAAATAGACTGAGCAATTGTCACCGTTTAGAGATATTGAAATGAGCGCCTTCCGATTACTGATTAACTCCTATCTACCCCATTCTATGGAACTGATGCAGCATAAATCAAAAGAAGAGGGTGTCCTAGTCTTTTTTATTTTTACGAAATGCAAGCTGTCTAGGCACAAAGCCAAACAAGTCCAGATTAAGTCTAGTTTTTGCTCCTTTTTTTCTATTTTAGCCTACCTCATTGATTAAGAATTAAGAGACTTAGTGAATTTAATTATTACCAAAAACCTCCTCTTGGCGAAAAGTCAAGAAATCGACAAAAATGAAAATGGAATCTAATTAGGCTAATTTAGGGGGTAGAGAATACGCGATAGGGAATATGGATTCTTTCGCATCTCGATTCAGTTTTTGAAAAAAAAAAAACGATTCATCGAAGAAAAAAATCAGAAACAACAATCACATTCCAGCTAACATTTCGATTTTAAACAGAACTAGAACATTGTTAAAAAAGCAATCTATATTGTCAGAGAATATATATGTTCTGGGACGGAAGGATTCGAACCTCCGAATAGCGGGACCAAAACCCGTTGCCTTACCACTTGGCCACGCCCCATTTAGATTTCTATGCGATACTAATAAAGTATATTGCTGGTTTTGTTTGTTTGTCAACTCTAGCCCAAATATCTCCAAATATCTATAGAATAGATTAGATTGGTATTCGGATTTTTCTATGTTT